AAGAGTAGAATGAATGAGACAGATAACGACTTTTGAAACGTTAACAAAAAGGAAAAGAGAATAGAAACAATAATATAATTAGGGAATCGGAGCCAAATAGGCCTTTTTGGGGATAGAGGGACTTGAACCCTCACGATTTCTAAAGTCGACGGATTTTCCTCTTACTATAACTTTCATTGTTGTCGGTATTAACATGTAGAACGGGACTCTATCTTTATTCTCCTCCGATTAATCAGTTCCTCAAAATCAAAAGATCTATCAGACCTTGGAGTGAATAATTTGATCAATTAATATTCGACTCTTTCTTAAACTTGGAATCAATCGATAAAAATTCGCTTATTTGCCATAGAATAGAAATATGACAAAATAAAAGGCCAGGTCATCATTAATCATTTGAAGATAGTATTTCAGTATATATATATATTTCAGTATATATATATATATGTATATAGGTTTATCCTTTACTTTAATTCGAAAGTTGTGACGTAAGGATTCCTTTCCTAACGCAAGGCGGTCAACCCAACTCCATTTGTTAGAACAGCTTCCATTGAGTCTCTGCACCTATCCTTGTGTTATTCTTGCTTTCTGAATCTTTCTTTGTTTTCGGACAATAGGATTTGGCTCAGGATTGCCCATTTTTAATTCCAGGGTTTCTCTGAATTTGAAAGTTATCACTTAGTAAGTTTCCGTACCAAGGCTCAATCCAATTAAGTCCGTAGCGTCTACCAATTCCGCCATATCCCCCATATCCCCTTTTTCCTCTTTTTTGCTTATCTTCTATCTTCTTTTCTCTTTCTCGACAACCCATATTTGGTACAATCAGAAATCATTCTATTACTTAGATATCCGCAATTCAATATATATGTATATACACCACATACGTAGTATATATGCCTTTCTTTCTCTGATTTTTTCGTGAAATTTTGAATACTCGAAGGATCACTTCTTTTTTTCGTCTTAGCTTCCACCTTTCCGAATGAAAAGAAACGCAATGTTTCATTATGATCTAAATTGAATTTATCTGTATTGTATCTTTCTATTTCATTTTTTCTTTCCCTAGAGCGGACCTTCCCTAATTCTAGATAATTCGAATCTAATTGAAAATAACGAAAAGAATAGCGAAAACGAAAATGTATTACATCTATTTATTACATTACAAATTTAATTTATACAATGTAATAAATTCGATTTCTATAAATCTAAAAAATGAATTTTGTAGTTATAGAATACAAATTTTATCTTCTATCTATATAGATAGAAATAGATAGAATCTATTCATTCATATTATTTGATTTCATTCATATTATATACTCATATTCTTTATTTCTTTTTTTTTTATTCTATTTAAATTCCTTTTTTTAATAATTTGATATGTATTTCTATTCTAGAATATTAGAATTCTATAACTCAAAAATAGATATTAAATAATCTTAAGAAATGAAAAACGAAAAATCAAATTTGACTACCTAATTAAGATATTCTTTATTGATAAAGAGATAATTGATAGAATAAGTGGGTCGAAATTCTATATTGTGCGATATTCTATTAATCCTTATATTAATTCTTATGTTCTATAATAAGATTCAATTACAATATTTATTTGCAATTCTATTATATCTTCACATTACTTATATTACTTATCAAGAGCTAAGATTCAACAGTTTGCTTAAGTTCCTCTGCATCTAAAAATGGATCTTAGTTTAGCCCGCTTAGCTCAGCGGTTAGAGCATCGCATTTGTAATGCGATAGTCATCGGTTCGATTCCGATAGCCGGCTTTTCTCTATTTGGTTTATTTTTGACATGATTGATAGTGTCTTTTTGAAATCTTTGAAATCAAAGAGTATTGAAAAAGCTTCTCTTCCCCTTTTTCAAAAGGTCCCCGATAATTATATTATGTAGTAGGGTAGTAGGAATTGCCAATTATGAATTGAATAAAAATGAGAGTCATTCTATCTCCGCAGAACAAATCAGGGACTCCTGATATAACCTTTCTTTATCTATACTTTTCTTTGTATACCTTTCTTTTTGTATAGATCTTTAGAAATAGATATGTATTCTCTACTCTATACAAAAATCAAAGATATATTTAGATTTAGATATAAAAGAGAGTCTGACTATTGATAGAATGTATCTCACTCTTATTTCTAGTATAAGTATATATTTAGTTCAGTTTTAAGTTAGGTTTATAAAATTTCAATACAAAAAAAGGAGTTTTTATGTCACGTTACCGAGGGCCTCGTTTCAAAAAAATACGCCGGCTGGGGGTTTTACCGGGACTAACTAGTAAAAGGCCCCGAGTCGGAAACGATCTTAGAAATCAATCGCGCTCCGGTAAAAAATCTCAATATCGTATTCGTTTAGAAGAAAAGCAAAAATTGCGTTTTCATTATGGTCTTACAGAACGACAATTACTGAAATACGTTCGTATCGCCGGAAAAGCAAAAGGTTCAACAGGTCAGATTTTACTACAATTACTTGAAATGCGTTTGGATAACATCCTTTTTCGATTGGGTATGGCTTCGACCGTTCCGCAAGCCCGCCAATTAGTTAACCATAGACATATTTTAGTTAATGGTCGTATAGTGGATATACCAAGTTATCGCTGCAAACCGCGCGATATTATTACAGCAAAGGATGAACAAAAATCTAGAGCTCTGATTCAAAATTATCTTGATTCATTCCCCCATGAGGAAGTGCCAAAACATTTGACTCTTCACCCAATCCAATATAAAGGATTAGTTAATCAAATAAGCGATAGTAAATCGATCGGTTTAAAAATAAATGAATTGCTAATCGTAGAATATTATTCTCGTCAGGCTTAAACCTAAAACCTAAGTAAAATAACAAAAGTGCGGGCAATTCCCCACCTTCGACTAAGTCAAAAAAACACAAGGAAAGGTCTTTGATCGGGGAATTTATCTCCCATTGATCGGAGGGGATATTTTCATTCCTTGACTACTCTTTCCATTCATTTCTGTATCACAAAAATTAGTACTGGAGAATCTATATCAAAGAAAAGAAAGGTCTAACTACTGGAATAGTGGTATCCATTGTTATTTGATTTGCTACGTTGTGTTGTGGTCAGTAACATTGCTGAATTGGGTGAAAGTGCGGAAAGAGAGGGATTCGAACCCTCGGTAAACAAAAGCCTACATAGCAGTTCCAATGCTACGCCTTGAACCACTCGGCCATCTCTCCTATATTCCTACATAATGATTATGTCCCCGAAAACGGGTGAATAACGAGCCATACATATTAGATTTTTGGATAGGCATGTACAATCAATTCTAACTACTAACTATACAAATAGAAAAATTTTCATCAAAGAAAAAAACGTCTTTCGAGGATGAGCAATAAAGAAATTTTTTTTGTCAACTGAAAAGCTTTTGTTAAAAAAAATGAAATACAATATAAGGTAGCTATCTAGTCATGTTTGCGAAGACGACGTCCCCTCTTTTTATGAGATTTATAACAATACCGGATTAAATAAATGCATTGAGACGAATTAAAATTAAAAAATGAAATAAAATAATTAGTCTAGCTTTTTTAGCTAGCTTTTTTAGACTATATTTAATAGATACCTTTCGATCATGATTCTATGTCGGCTAGAATTCCATTTTCATAAAAATTCTAAAAAGCCTTTCCAGTTTTATCCTCTTTTCGATCTCTCAACAACAACCCCCTACCCCATAGATCCGTTATAAACCCATGACTCATTTTTTATGATTGGCTAGCATATATCCGTTACGCCCACAACGCAAAAGGGTGATTACTATCTTTTTATCATAGAATGATTATTCGATTCTTTTTCCTCTTTGGAGCATAATTCAATCAAAACTTCTGAAATTAACCCAACCTGTAGGATAAATCCTTTGATTCTTCAACTTCGAGGAAATCAAAAAAGTTTCGAAACTACTCCATTTGGTTTGGATGAAATCTAATTGGATTCAAATATTTATTATTTTTGATTCATTCCTATTTAAAATAAATTAAAAATAAAAAGAAAGAATTTATTAAAAAGAAAGAATTTGAGTAGAAGGTCTTATCCTTTTTTTATGAGTTTATGAGGCTGCTTTTATGTTATTTCGTAGTTTACACTTCCTGTGTTTTGGTGGTGGTTTTCTCACGAGCACGAGAGGTAATTAAAAGAAATTAAAAAATGGATTGCTACCTATGCCGAGATCTCGGATAAATGGAAATTTTATTGATAAGACCTTTTCAATTGTAGCCAATATCTTATTACGAATAATTCCGACAACTTCAGGAGAAAAAGAGGCATTTACCTATTACAGAGATGGTGCGATTTGGTTTTTTTTAGATCGATCTCAGTCTTAGGAGAAAGAAAAATTAATGGGGATAGAAAAAAATCCATTTTTATTTTAAATAAATCGACGCTTGTTGAAGGTGAAGTTTGTAAATCAAAAAATTCCTTCTGTCGTGTATCCCCGATTAATGCAGCCTCAGATGCTTCAATTGTCAATTCTAGTATTGAGCGAAAGGTTACACCTATGGGTTCTCTATTGCAAGTCAACCCTCCTCCACTAGTACCAATAAATAGACGGCACAGGGGAAGAAGCACTACGCCTAGGAATCAACAACACGAAACCTTGTTATTGTTATAAAATATACCTTAGACTCTTTTTCCTTATCGGGATCGGAATTAACAAAAATGGTTGGGACAACAAAGATCCATCTCGTTCGTACTTTGGATACCCGTAGAACCATCGAAGACTGTTGAAGTTACTAATTCCTTAAAAAATAAGGGGCGTTGAAGACAAAAAAATTGCTGGAGTTATCTTTTTATCTAGTACCAACATGCTTGATGTTAAGAAAAGATCTTTTGCAGGAAGGTTGGCTAGAGATTTCTTGTAAAAACACTAGCCCCGCTCAGTTCATAATGAAAATATTTCAATCTTTTTTGAGTCTATATATTATTCTCATTATGCACATAAGGGAGGAGCCGTATGAGATGAAAATTTCACGTACGGTTCTGGAACGG